TAGAATTCACGGAGATGTACGAAATGAAATGGCACAATATTTCTTTCACATACCTATATCCAAAAGTAAAACTAATCTAAAAAACAGAATCTCTTTTACATATCCACCCAGTTTATCTATTTTTTTAGAAATAATAAAAAAAAGATTTTTGCTGACACTAATTAAAACTTCCCTTTTTAACACCCACTCTCTTTATGCTAAAAACCGACAAAGTAATAATACAAACAACGAGTTTCGAACTAGAATTGAAACTTTAGAAAAAGAATTTCCTTTTATTGATATACTAGAAACAAGAATTAGATTATGTACTGAGGATACTCACAACGAATATTTTCCTAAAATGTATGATCCTTTGTTGAATGGCCCATACCGCGTAAGAATTAAAACAAAACCGTTACTTAATAATCTAAAAACTTCTAAAGAAAAATTAAGAGAGGCGGTTGGTATAAATCAGATTCATCGTATCCTTTTTACATATCCTGATTCCGATAAAATTGAACCAAAAGGGTACGCAGTTCAATATAATAAAAAATTATTACTAGAAATTGATAATTTATTACTATTAACCGGTGAATTTGATACTGAACCAAACCATAATTTAAATTTGAATCTTTGTTTATTGCCAAACCAAGAAGAAGTAAAAATAGATTTCGAAAAAGAAAGAGAATTTTTCCAAAATTTCTCCAAGACCATTCTAAAGCATCCTAATCTCACCAAGATTAGAAAAGAATCTAGTGGAAGAAAAGAAATCAGTAAAAGAATTCCTCGGCGGTCATATAAATTAATCACCGGGTTCAAACAACGATCAATCTATCGTGAAGTTCGCTTAAGAAAAGGCAAACGTGTAGTGATTTTCACTGCTATCAAGAAAAAGACTGCTACTAATACTAATAAAGATACTAATCCCGAGAATCCAAGAAAGGTAGTAGCTTTGAGGCAGTATTCCCAAAAATCTGATTTTCGCCGGGGAATAATTAAAGGTTCTATCCGCCCCCAAAGACGTAAAATTAATATGTGGGAACCGTTTCAAGCAAATGCGCATTCTCCTCTTTTTTTTGACAGAATCAAAAAATACCCTCGGTTTTCATTTGATCGATCCGGACTTTTTAAAGTTATTTTTCCAAATTGGATACACAATCGGATCGACTTCAAAATTCTGCAAAATACGTATGAAGAAACAAAAAAAGAACACAAAAAGGAAAAGGATAAAAAAGAAGAGAACAAACGAAAAGAACAAATCCGAGTAGATATAGCTGAAGCATGGGATAGCACTTCACTTGCACAATTAATAAGGGGTTTTATGTTAATAACTCAATCGAATTTTAGAAAATATATTCTATTGCCTTCATTGATAATAGCAAAAAATATTGGACGTATGGTTTTATTGCAAGTTCCTGAATGGTTTGAGGATCTCCAGGAATGGAATAGAGAACTGCATATTAAATGTACCTATAATGGTGTTCAATTATCGGAAACTGAATTTCCGAAAAATTGGTTAAGGGATGGTATTCAGATAAAAATCCTATTTCCTTTCTGCCTGAAACCCTGGCACAGGTTTAAACTACGACCCTCTCATAGAAATCATAGAAATCTAATGCAAAACAAAAAAGAAATAAATGATTTTTGTTTTTTAACAGTTTGGGGAATGGAAACCGACCTTCCTTTTGGTTATCCCCGAAAACGATCTTCCTTTTTTAAACCTATTTTTGAGGAATTGGAAACAAAGATTGTAAAGTTGAAAAATACCTATTTCTTGGCTCGAAAAATTTTAAGGGGAAAGACGAAATTAATTTCAAAACAAATAAAAAATTGGGTTATACAACATTCATTAAAAAAAAAAAAAAGAAGAGTATTTTCAAAATTAAACCCAATCCTATTTTTTAGTGTAAGCAAGGTCTATAAATCGAATCAAACAAAAAACAACAAAGATTCTACAAACACCGATGAGAAAATTCCTAACTCATTTAGTAGTCATTCAAACTGGACAATGACAGAAAAAAAAACCAAGGATCTGACTGCTAGGGCAATCACAATCCGGAATCAAATAGAACGAATGACAAAGGATAAAAAAAAAAACATAGGAGTTCCTATTAGTGCTAACAAAAGAAGTTATAAGAGTAAAAGATTAGAATCTTCAAAAAATATTTTGGAAATAATAAAACAGAGAAATCTTCGATTAATCTCGAAAATCGATTTCTTTATAAAAATTTTTTTTGAAAGAATATACACAAATCCTTTTTTGTCTATCATTAATCATTCCAAACTCATTAAACAACTTTTTCTCGACTCAATAAACAAATTTATCAATACCAATAAATTGATAAATATTAATGAAACAGATGAAGAAAGAGTTAATAAAAAAAACGAAAATCCAATTCACTTTATTTCAATAATTTCAACTATACATAATACTATTAGGAATCAAACAAACTTACAAAAATGTTGCTATTTATCCTACTTGTCACAAGCATATGTATTTTACAACTTATCACAAACTCAAGGTATTCATTTTGATAAAAGATCTATTTTTAAAGATCACGATTACGGAATTCCCTTTTTTGTTAAGACTGAAATAAAAAACTCCTTTGAAGGGATAATTGACTCGGAATTAAGTCATAAGAAACGTTTGAATTTTGGAATAAATCACTGGAAAACCTGGTTAAAGAAATTAAAACAACATTTTCAATACAATTTTTCTGAGATTCGAGAGTCTAGATTACTACCCAAAAGGCGGGGCAATCAAATTTATCAACATCCTATGGCTCAAAGTTGCAAAAGAGGTTCATATGAAAAAGATGTATTAATCGCGTTCAAAAAACAAAACACTGTTGAAGTCTATTCCTCAGGGAATCAAAAAGAGAATTTTCAAAAATATTCTCGATATGATCTTTTATCATATCAATCTAGTAATTCTGAAAATAAAAGGGACTCGTCTATTTATGGATCAACTTTTGAAACACAAGTAAATCGAAAACAAGATAGTTATTATAATTCAAACACGCATAAATACAACTTTTTTGATATATGGGGAAGCAGTCCTATTACCCATTATATAGGAAAGAGCGATAGAAAATCTATCGGAAAAAAGCCCGATAGAAAATATTTTGATTGGAAAACTCTCCATTTTTGTCTTAGCCAAAAGATCGCTATTGTGTACTGGATCAAGACCGATACCAAGAGTAATCAAAATACTAAGATGAAGACTAAGAATTATCAAATAACTGATAAAATTGCAAAAAAAAACCTTTTGTATCTCACGCTTCCGAAAAAACCTAAAATAAAGTTACCAAACCCCCCCAAAACCTTTTTAGATTGGACGGGAATGAATGAGGAAATACTAAAGTGTCCCATTTCAACTCTAGATCTTTGGCTCTTCCCAGAATATTTGATACTTTATAATCTATATAAAATAAAACCTTGGGTTATATTAAGTAAAGTACTTCTTTTACGAAGGAATCTAAATCAAAATGTTCGTCGGGAAAATAAAAACATTGTAGACAACAAAGAAGTTGAATGTGTTATACCCCCGAATAAAAAAAATATAAATCAAAAAGAAAAAGAATTTCCGACAAACAAAAACAAAGGAGATCTTAGGTCAGCTGCACAAAAACGAGTGAATCTTGAATCCCACTCCTCAATAAACCATCAAAAAGATATTGAAAAACATTATGAAGGATCAAAGGTAACGGAGGGTAAAAAGAAAAAACAATATAAAAGCAAGGCAGAAGCAGAACTCGATTTATTGCTGAAACGTTATTCACTTTTTCAATTGAGATGGGGTGACGCTTTGAATCAAAGAATTCTCAATAATATCAAAATATATTGTCTCCTGCTTAGACTGGTAAATCCAAGAAAAATTACTATATCTTCGATTCAGCGAAGAGAAATGACCTTGGATATATTGCTAATTCAGAAGAATTTCAGTTTTTTAGAATTGGTCAAACGGGGGCTATTAGTTATCGAACCCGCTCGTCTGTCTGTAAAAAATGATGGACATTTTATTCTGTATCAAACTTTATGTATTTCATTGGTTCATAAGAGTAAGCAAAAAAATGATCAAGGATACCCGGAACAAGCAGATATTGAGAAGAATGCTTTTGATTTCCTTGTTCCTGAAACTATTTTACCTCATAAATATCGTAGAGAGTTTAGAATGAAAGTTTGTTTCAATTCTAAAAATACGAATACAAATCCAGTATTTTACAAGGCGAGCGGCTGTAGTCAATTTTTGAACAAACATAAGTATCTTGATAAAGAGAAGAATGAATTAATTAAAGTCAAATTTTTTACTTGGCCTAATTATCGATTAGAGGATTTAGCTTGTATGAATCGCTATTGGTTTGATACAAATAATGGCAGTCGTTTCAGTATGTTAAGAATATATATGTACCCCAGACTGAAACGTTGTTGGTAGCCCTGTTTTCCCAGATATATTCTATCCTATAGGGTATACGAGAACAAAAAGATTTGTGCGTGTGCCACTTTATCGCCCATTCGAATATATGATCCTAAAATAACTAACGTATTTATTAGACCTAGAAATCAATTAACAGAATCTTTTTTATTTTAGGTCTAGATTATGCGCGGCTGGAAATGCAAAAAAGTACTTATGCCTCTCTGAATAAAATTCCGAATAAAATTGAATTTTGAATTCGATATCCCTAGCCCATAATTAAATTCAAATTGTTGTATATACCACAGTAAAATTACTAACATCATTTTTACTCATCAGTCAAATCCATACTGTTAAAATAAAAAAATTGAAAGAGGGAAAATCTTTTATGATCAAAAAAGTATTCATTTCGGTTAGCTCTAAAGAAGAAAACAGAGGGTCTGTTGAATTTCAAATATTCAGTTTTACCAATAAGATACGGAGGCTTACTTCACATTTAGAATTGCACAAAAAAGATTATTTATCTCAGAGAGGGTTGCGAAAGATTTTAGGAAAACGCCAACGGCTGTTGGCTTATTTATCAAAAAAAAATGGAACACATTATAAAGAATTAATTGGTCAGTTGAGTATTAGAGAGATAAAAATTCGTTAATTCAAAAATTCATATTGTTTTAAATGTTTCTTTTTTTTTTTATTCCTTAATTCGAATTTTTGATTTTAAATTTTTATTAATTTCTTTTCACTTTCAGTAATTCATGGAAGAATGAATCAATAAAAAACTTATGACTGGTCCGACTACAAGAAAAGACCTTATGATACTAAATATGGGTCCTCACCACCCATCAATGCATGGTGTTCTTCGGCTCATCCTTACTTTAGACGGCGAAAATATTGTTGATTGTGAACCAATATTGGGTTATTTACACAGAGGGATGGAGAAAATTGCGGAAAATCGAACAATTGTACAATATTTACCTTATGTAACGCGTTGGGATTATTTAGCTACTATGTTCACAGAAGCAATAACTGTAAACGGTCCCGAACAATTAGGAAATATTCAAGTACCTAAAAGAGCTAGTTATATCCGAGTAATTATGTTGGAGTTGAGTCGTCTAGCTTCCCATTTGTTATGGCTCGGGCCCTTTATGGCAGATATTGGCGCACAGACCCCTTTCTTTTTTATTTTTCGAGAAAGAGAATTGATTTATGATCTATTCGAGGCTGCTACAGGTATGCGAATGATGCATAATTATTTTCGTATCGGAGGAGTAGCTGCTGATCTACCTTATGGCTGGATAGATAAATGTTTAGATTTTTGTGAGTTTTTTTTAGCAGGGGTTGCTGAGTATAAAAAGCTTATTACACGTAATCCCATTTTTTTAGAACGGGTTGAGAGTGTAGGTATTATTGGTGGAGAAGAAGCACTAAATTGGGGTTTATCAGGACCAATGCTACGAGCTTCTGGAATCCAGTGGGATCTTCGTAAAGTTGATCGTTATGAGTGTTACGACGAATTGGATTGGGAGGTTCAATGGCAAAAGGAAGGGGATTCATTAGCTCGTTATTTAGTACGAATCGGTGAAATGACAGAATCCGTAAAAATTATACAACAGGTTCTGGAAGGACTTCCAGGGGGACCCTACGAGAATTTAGAAATGCGACGCTTTGCTGGAGTAAAAGATACCGACTGGGATGATTTTGAATATCGATTTATTAGTAAAAAACCTTCTCCAACCTTTGAATTGTCCAAACAAGAACTCTATGTGAGAGTTGAAGCCCCAAAAGGCGAATTAGGCATTTTTCTAATAGGAGATCAGAGTGTTTTTCCTTGGAGATGGAAAATACGACCACCGGGTTTTATCAATTTGCAAATTCTTCCTCAGTTAGTTAAAAGAATGAAATTAGCTGATATTATGACGATACTAGGGAGCATAGATATCATTATGGGAGAAATTGATCGTTAAAATGGATACAACAGAAATACAAGCTATCAACTCTTTTTACAGATTTGACTCCTTAAACTTAAAAAATTTTAAAGGGGTATATGGAATCATATGGTCGCTTGTCCCTATTTTGACTCTTATATTAGGAATCATAACAGGTGTGCTCGTAATTGTTTGGTTAGAAAGAGAAATATCCGCGGGTATACAACAACGTATTGGACCTGAATACGCGGGCCCCTTAGGAATTCTTCAAGCTCTAGCAGATGGTACAAAACTCCTTTTCAAAGAGAATCTTCTTCCATCTAGAGGTGATGCTCGTTTATTCAGTATCGGACCATCCATCGCAGTCGTAGCAATTTTACTAAGTTTTTTAGTAATTCCTTTTGGCTACCAACTTGTTCTAGTCGATCTTAGTATTGGTGTTTTTCTATGGATCGCTATTTCAAGCATTGCTCCCGTTGGACTTCTTATGTCGGGATATGGATCAAATAATAAATATTCCTTTTTGGGTGGTCTACGAGCCGCTGCTCAATCAATTAGTTATGAAATACCATTAACTTTGTGTGTACTAGCAATATCTCTACGTGCGATTCGGTGAAATCAAGGATTTCGACTACCTTTTTTTTTAATTCTACTAAGAAAGTAAAGTTAAATGGGTTGAGTATATATTTTGCGTTTTTCTTTGATCATTCAGGTTGATGAATAAAAGACAATAGTTATATGGGTGAAAGAAAACAGCTTCTAATTTTGCAGTAAAGGGGAAATTCTCATTTCCTATGTACAAGGATTAAGTAAAAGCAAACATCAGTAGTAGAGACTGTTTACCCCAAGATTGGTTACTTATTCATCACTTCCACTTCTTGAAGCGGGTTTAAAAGATAGATTCTACGTAGTTTTTTATATCTAGTACATAGGTATATTTATTACAAATATAAAAAGAAATTCAGGTTGAACAAAATTGAGTGGGTGGTTAGGAAGACTAAGATACACAAAGGATTAGTAATGGGGATTTTCTAAGTTATCCGCGAGAACATTTCTATACATAAAAGGAATTTGAATTGGGCTTTTAGTTGGTAGAAATGATCAAGAAGTACTACCCACGATTCCGATTCAGAGTATACTCCTATCCGTCGATAAAAAAAAATAACTATTACGAACGAAGTAATCTTTTACTTTTTGGAAAATCCCTTTATATGAATATGAGAAATATGAGAAAGGAGAATAGGAGCGAAATTAAATAGACGAAGTAAAAAAAAGATATCCTGAACTTTATTCTTTTTTTTTTTCTATTTTTGTTATAAGAAAGTCGAATTCTTTTTCGTTAATTCTTTTTCGTTATTGAAAATACTAGGTTGAAATGTCTATTTGTTGCTCTTATAAAAAGTTTTTTATTTTTTATTCGAGGATTAAATTATTGATCAACAAAGAAAGAGGCAATTCGTGAAATTAATCAAATTAAAAGATAAGATCAATTCCGAAGCATTTTTTAATTAATATTAAACAATAAAAAAATATAGCAAACAGAATTCCGTTGATTTAATTTGGGACCTTGGGAGAAATTTCAACTCTATCCTAAAAAATAGAAAAATCAATAATAATGGGATGTCCCTATATTTAGCTGTGATCTTTGAGGAGCCGTATGAGGTGAAAATCTCATGTACGGTTCTGGAATAGCGATGAAACAGTGTAATTCTGATCGACTATAATTATCTAACAGTTCGAGTACAGTTGATATAGTTGAAGCACAGTCAAAATATGGTTTTTGGGGGTGGAATCTGTGGCGTCAACCTATAGGATTTTTCATTTTTTTTATTTCTGCTCTAGCCGAGTGTGAGAGATTACCTTTTGATTTACCAGAAGCAGAAGAAGAGTTAGTAGCCGGTTATCAAACCGAATATTCCGGCATCAAATTTGGTTTATTTTACCTTGCTTCTTATCTTAATCTACTAGTTTCTTCATTATTTGTAACAGTTATTTACTTCGGAGGTTGGAATCTTTCAATTCCCTATCTATTTGTTCCTGACATTTTTGTCAGAAATAAACTGGGGAAAGTCTTTGGAATAATAATCAGTATCTTTATTACATTAGGTAAAACTTATTTGTTCTTGTTCATTCCTATTGCTACAAGATGGACTTTACCAAGGCTGCGAATGGACCAACTATTAAATCTTGGTTGGAAATTTCTTTTACCTATTTCTCTAGGTAATCTGTTATTAACAACCTCGTCTCAACTTCTTTCGCTCTAAGGTATTAGAATAGTCTCTATTCATGACTTGTCTCAAACAAGAGAAAGAAGCAAGTATTTTGAATTTATACATATTCACGATATGTTTCCTATGTTAACTGAGTTGATGAATTATGGTCAACAAACAATACGAGCCGCCCGGTACGTAGGTCAAGGTTTCACAATAACTCTGTCTCATGTGAATCGTTTACCGATAACTATTCAATACCCTTATGAAAAACTGATCACATCAGAACGTTTCCGGGGCCGCATCCATTTTGAATTTGATAAATGCATCGCCTGTGAAGTATGTGTTCGTGTATGTCCTATCAATCTACCCGTTGTAGATTGGAAATTGGAAAGTAATATTCGAAAGAAACGATTGTTTAATTACAGTATTGATTTTGGAATTTGTATATTTTGTGGTAATTGTGTCGAGTATTGTCCGACAAATTGTTTATCAATGACTGAAGAATACGAACTTTCGACTTATGATCGTCATGAATTGAATCATAATCAAATTGCTTTAGGTCGGTTACCAACATCAGTAATTGGTGATTACACAATTCGAACAATTTTGAATTCACCTCAAAAAAAAAAATAGAAATAAAAAAAGCTCCCTTTGGATCTAAAAAAAAAAAAAGAAAAGAAGAAACTTTTGTTTGATCAATATTTGATCAATCACGCTATTGGCTAAAATTTTCATTTAATCCGTATTTCAAATATTTGTATATTAGAGTAATGATTTTAAAATATAAATTTTAAAATTCCTTTTTCGGGGGGGTTAATTACAATGCTCAAGAACACGATCCACATCAAGTCACACCCACTCAACTTCCATTTAGTTTTGATTAAGTTTAGTTAAGTTAAGAAGTATCATAAACATAAACCAAACGGAGTCTCTTCTTTTTTGTTTTTCCTGGTCAGATCAATAAAGTCATGAAATACCTTGATTGCTATCTTTTTTTTTTTCAATTTAAATTCAATGGATTTACCTGAACCAATACCGGATTTTATTTTAGTCTTTCTGGGATCAAGTCTGATCTTAGGGGGTTTAGGGGTCGTATTACTTCCCAATCCAATTTTTTCTGCTTTTTCGCTGGGATTGGTTCTAGTTTGTATATCCTTAATCTATATTCTACTTAATTCTTACTTTGTAGCTGCTGCGCAGCTACTGATTTACGTTGGAGCTATAAATATTTTAATTATTTTTGCTGTGATGTTTATGAATGGTTCAGAATATTCCAAATATTTTAACCCTTGGACAGTTGGGGATGGAATTACTTGGATGGTTTCCACAAGTCTTTTTATTTCACTAATTACTACTATTTCAGATACGTCATGGTACGGGATTATTTGGACTACAAGATCAAACCAGATTGTGGAACAAGATTTGATAATTAATAGTCAACAAATTGGAATTCTTTTATCAAGAGATTTTTTTCTTCCATTTGAACTTATTTCAATAATTCTTTTAGTTGCTTTAATAGGCGCCATTGCTCTAGCTCGTCAATAACAATAAACAATAATAAATTATTAATGAAAAAATTTCATATTTGTTATATGCGATTCAATCGAATTGGTTGAATTCTTCTTTCGATTAAAACTAATGAGATTTAGAAGGAGTTGCTTAACGATGCTAGAACATGTACTTGTTTTGAGTGCCTATTTATTTTGTATAGGCATCTATGGATTGATCACAAGTCGAAATATGGTTAAGGCCCTTATGTGTTTTGAACTTATACTGAATGCAGTTAATATGAATTTTGTAGCCTTTTCCGATTTTTGTGATAATCGTCAATTAAAGGGAGAAATCTTATCAATTTTTGTTATAGCTCTTGCAGCCGCTGAAGCAGCTATTGGACCGGCTATTGTTTCAGCAATTTATCGTAATCGAAAATCAACTTGTATTAACGAATCTAATTTGTTGAGTAAGTAGTATTTATTATATCTCGTATTAACGAATCCAATTTGAATATTTCAAATTTATATAATTATATTAATAAAATAATAAAAATAAATAAATAAATTCGAATTCCTATAGTTAATACATTAAGCATTAAGGTATGATCTTGGTTAAAAAACTAGACCAAATCAAAGTATTTTGGCCTTGTCTACTAAAGCAATCCAGAAATAGATTGATTCAAAAATTCTGACAACTTGTTGATTCGTCTGATATCTAAATGCTAAATGTATGGTTTGTTTCTAAGATTACCAGATCGGAATTTTATAACGTTCAAAAATGTATAGATCCAATGTCACATTCAGTAAAGATTTATGATACATGTATAGGATGTACTCAATGTGTCCGAGCTTGCCCAACCGATGTATTAGAAATGATACCTTGGGACGGGTGTAAAGCAAAACAAATTGCTTCTGCTCCAAGAACAGAAGACTGCGTTGGTTGTAAAAGATGCGAATCTGCCTGTCCAACAGATTTCTTAAGTGTTCGAGTTTATTTATGGCATGAAACAACTCGCAGTATGGGGCTAGCTTATTAATAGCTCTAGAAAACTAGACTTGAATCCATTTTAGTTTCTTTTTATCGACAAAACCAGTGCTCATTATATTCTTATGAGCACTGGTTTTTCTGGTCCAAGTATATCTTGTCTTTACCACGAATTATTTTCCTTGGTTAACGCTAATTGTAGTTTTTCCAATATCGGCGGGTTCCTTAATTTTCTTTTTCCCACACAGGGGAAATAGGATCATTCGGTGGTATACTATCTGTATAAGCGTCTTAGAATTCCTTTTAATCGCCTATACGTTTTGTTATCATTTCCAACCAGATGATCCATTAATACAACTAGTGGAGGATTATAAATGGGTAAGTTTTTTTGATTTCCATTGGAGATTAGGAATAGATGGACTTTCTATAGGACCCATTTTACTAACAGGATTCATCACCACTTTAGCTACTTTATCGGCTTGGCCGGTTACTAGAGATTCTCGATTATTTCATTTCCTGATGTTAGCAATGTACAGCGCGCAAATAGGATCATTTTCTTCTCGAGACCTTTTACTTTTTTTTATCATGTGGGAGTTAGAATTAATTCCCGTTTATCTACTTCTATCCATGTGGGGAGGAAAGAAACGTCTGTACTCGGCTACAAAATTTATTTTGTACACCGCGGGAGGCTCCATTTTTCTAGTAATGGGGGTTCTGTTTATGGGTTTATATGGTTCTAATGAGCCAATATTAAATTTTGAAACATTAGTAAATCGGTCGTATCCTGCGGCCTTAGAAATACTATTCTATGTTGGTTTTTTTATTGCTTTTGCTGTCAAATCACCGATTATACCTTTACATACATGGTTACCAGATACCCACGGAGAAGCACATTATAGTACTTGTATGCTTCTAGCTGGAATCTTATTAAAAATGGGAGCGTATGGATTGGTTCGTATCAATATGGAATTTTTTTCTCACGCCCATTATCTGTTTTCCCCTTGGTTAGTAATAGCGGGTACAATCCAAATAATCTATGCGGCTTCAACATCTCTTGGCCAACGGAATTTAAAAAAAAGAGTAGCGTATTCGTCTATATCCCATATGGGCTTTATAATTATAGGAATTGGTTCGATAAGCGATACAGGGCTTAATGGGGCTCTTTTACAAATAATATCTCATGGATTTATTGGTGCTGCACTTTTTTTCTTGTCGGGGACGACTTATGATAGAATACGTCTTGTTTATCTTGACGAAATGGGCGCAATAGCTATCTCGATGTCAAAAGTATTCACGATGTTCAGTAGCTTTTCGATGGCTTCGCTTGCATTACCAGGTATGAGTGGCTTTGTTGCTGAATTGATAGTCTTTTTTGGAATAATTACCAGCCAAAAATTTTTTTTACTGCCAAAAATGCTAATTACTTTTCTAATGGCAATTGGAATAATATTAACTCCTATTTATCCATTATCTCTGTCACGACAGATGTTTTATGGATACAAGCTTTTTAATGCTCAAAACTCTTATTTTTTTGATTCTGGACCACGAGAGTTATTTCTTTCAATTTCTCTCTTTTTACCCGTCCTAAGTATTGGTATGTACCCCGATTTCTTTTTTTCACTGTCGGTTGACAGGGTCGAAATAATTCTATCTAATTATTTTCTAAACGGCTTTCATAACTAAACTTAAAAATACTATGATTTAAAATTAAAAATCGTTCATTCGACACTAAAAAGTTTTCTAAATTTCTAATAAGTCATTTTAAAAGAAAGAAAATTGAAACGCATATGGATACGAATCGTATGAATCGATACAATATTGTATCGATTCATACGATTCGTGTCAGTTCACACAAAATTTTTATATGCACATACTCCGTTGTAGTCGTAAGATACATTTGTGAATTTAATTAAATGCTAGTGCTAAAGGAAAGGAACCATAACTATGCAGCCCTATTCCAAATAGATTGACCCCAAAGTAGCATATCCAAATTATAAGAAAGCCTATAGACGCTATAATTGCCGAATATTCTCCTTGCAAGTTTCGATTTGTTCGAGTATGTAAATAAATCGCGAATATGATCCAAGTAATAAATGCCCACGTTTCTTTTGGGTCCCAATTCCAATACGATCCCCACGCTTCATTAGCCCATACTGCTCCCGAAAGAATACCTATGGTTAAAAATATAAATCCTAAACTAATAACCCGATAACCCCAATAATCCAATTCTTGAATCAATTGCGATCTGTAATAATTCTTGGCGAAAAAAATTTTTTTTTTTTTTTTAAAAGGTTATTTCTTTCACCGATGTATTCAATTTTACCAAAGGTAAATGAATCGTGTACTAAAAAATAACTTTGACAAAAAATAAAAAAAATATTTAGGCTTTTTCGAGATATAATCACTAGGAGTGCTGCTGATAATAATGATCCACATAAAAGGGACGCATAACCCAATATCATCATCGTTACGTGCATTATTAACCACTCTGATTGAAGAGCAGGTACTAATATTGAAGATTGGTGTATTCCCGTTAAAAGTCCTGACATCCAAAAGACTTGAGTAAAAACAGCACTTGAACCCGTTATTATGCTTAATAAATTTTTCTTTTTTTTGAAATACAGAACTAGATGAATAAGAGAAAAACTCCATGATAGGAAGATTAATGATTCGTATAAATCACTTAGTGGAAAATGACCCGAATAAATCCAACGCGTAATTAAAAATCCTGTTATACAGAAAAAACTAGCTATCAGGCCTTTTTCGGACAAATGAGATAATTGTACCACTTCATCTACAAAAAAAAAGGTTATTAAACGAATTATAATTACAATTGAAAGAATTGAAAAGGAAATATGAGTTAATATATGTTCTAAGGTTGAAAATATCATACAAAATCTTAAAAAATGCGTTGCCTAAATGCAACTCAAGGGTTGAATTAATTATAGAATCTATTTTTACTTTTTAAAATATTTTAAAAGATGACATGCCGCTACTCGGACTCGAACCGAGATGCTTTAGCACTGCTTCCTAAGAGCAGCGTGTCTACCAATTTCACCATAGCGGCTTGTGTTGAATTTATAATAGTCAATTAATAAACAATCGTCGAGAATTTAGAAGTCCATTAAGAGTAATTTTTTTAGTTTATTTTTCCTAAAAGTATCAATTTATTAAATAAAAAATAAATTTTTGTTTAGTTTAGTTCAAATGAGGATTTGGACGTTCGTTAGTTTAGGGATTTAGGGGCTTTCGTGGGTTTTCGGCTCCCCTAGAATTTTATTCTAACTAGATAATTAGAATCTCAAATCACAATCAAGAGTCAACCAAGGGATAGAACTCAAACATGGTTTTGTTTTGCTTTTTCAATTTTAATGAACTTTTTTCTCTTTTATTTAATTTCAGAAATCAAATGGACCAAAAGAATTTTTTTTAGGTTATGAATGAAGAAAAAACAGAAAAAGAGGACACCCAAATTAGATAAACTGTTCCTATTAAAAGTTCTTACTAAGTTCTTAATTTAATTGAGTTGATAATAGGATAGGAGATATATGAGTAATTTATATATTAATTCCTACAAATTGAAAAATAATAAAGTTATTCGAAAGTATTTCAAACTTTTGGTTAATTCAATTAACTAAATATCTTAATATCTTAAGACCCCTCCGGAAAACATCTATAGTCTATTAAAAAGAGAAAAGATAAAAAAAGAGAGATAAAACGAAAAATTGTCATATTTTTTCTAGTAAATGTAACAAAAAATGTGTTGACGGGGAAACTAAGCTTCCCCGTCCTAGAAATGCAAAAATCCGCGCAAAAAAACCTTTTCTTGTGTTCATTCGTTTATCAGAAACATTTTTCTTTTTTATCAAAAAAGGTATTTGTATTTACTTAATTTAGTAAATAATCTAAAATTGACGACTCGAAAATAAAAGATAAAAGAGTAAGCTGAGTTTCATTTTCTATTTCCTATAAAATTAACAATTTCCGTTATCTAGTGAGTTGATTTAATAAAGAAAAATGAGTCAATTTTTAAATGCATTCAGGCTATTCCAACTTTATTACTTATTTGTTTTTTGTTTGCTGCACAAAAAAACTTTTTGAATTTCCAGTCGAAAGAGATTTACCTAATGAAAAAGCTTTTAAAGCGCTCCAATATCCCTTCTTTTTCCAAATATTTTTACGAATATGCTTTTTTGCTGTAGAAATGCGCTTTTTTGGAACTGCCATTTAAAAAGAATTCCTTATTGTTCTGGTTGGATGTGAAAGACATGTATTGTTCAAAAGAAGTTCTTCCTTACTATTAGCTATTAGATTCATATATTCATTCGATTTAAATGAATACTCCCTTCATAAGAAAATAAATATAATAGAAATATATAAGGTTTGGTTTTTTTCACTTTTTTTATTTCTGATTTTCTATTTCCGAGAATCGACTTAAAATGGTTTTTATTATATTTACGGCTCTTTCTTAGTCAACCCTATATCTAGCCAATCGGTTGTGCTAGAGAAATCAAAATTGTTGAGCTTTAATTTCCTAAATAAAAAGAATCCAACTTTGCATTTTTTTTCTGTCTAGTTTCAGTGTTGTACATTGAATTTAGATGGGATAAAATATACAAAATACAAACTAAGGATAAGATCCAAAATTTTTCTTACTGAAAATGCATTTCCTTTTCTATTACCTTAACCGTTCAACCTCGTACATCGTACAAGAGAGTATGTTACACTTTCAAAAAAAAAGGAATTACTGTGTTTCATAAGATTTGAACGATTGTAATTTCTTGAGTTGAATATTTGAAGTATTGAGAAGAAAAAAAGTAAACAAATAATAAAAATCAAAATTCTAAATTTCAGTAGTTTTACTTAGCGCATATCTTCCCTTTTAGTTATTCCTATCAAAGAGATAAGATCTGGTAAATTGGAAACAATAAAAATCAATTAGGAAACTAAGAATAAAAAAACTTTTTATGCAACAAACATATCAATATGGGTGGATTATACCTTTCATTCCACTTCCCGTTCCTATATTTCTAGGGTTGGGTCTTCTTCTTGTTCCAACAACAACAATTCAATTTCGTCGTATGTGGGCCTTTCAGAGTGTTTTATTGTTAAGTATAATCGTGGTTTTTTCAACCAACCTGTCTATTCAACAAATAAATGGCAATTCTATTTATCAATATGTATGGTCTTGGCTCATTACTAACGATTTTTCTTTAGAATTGGGTTATTTGCTAGACCCACTTACTTCTATTATGTCAATATTAATCACTACTATTGGAATTGCGGTTCTTTTTTATAGTGATAATTATATGGCTCACGATCAATCCTATTTGAAATTTTTCACTTATATGAGTTTTTTCAGTACTTCAATGCTAGGATTAGTTACTAGTGCTAATTTGATACAAATTTATATTTATTGGGAATTGGTTGGGATGTCCTCTTATCTATTAATTGGATTTTGGTTCACACGACCTCTTGCGGCAAATGCTTGTCAAAAAGCTTTTGTAACTAATCGGGTAGGAGATTTTGGTTTATTATTAGGAATTTTAGGGTTTTATTGGATAACAGGTAGTTTCGAATTTGAGGATTTATTCGAAATAGTGACTAACTTGATTTATAATCATGAAGTAAATACTTTATTTCTTACTTTGTGTGCTATTCTATTATTTGCTGGTTCCGCTGCTAAATCTGCACAATTTCCCCTTCATGTCTGGTTGCCTGATGCTATGGAGGGGCCCACTCCTATTTCTGCTCTTATACATGCTGCCACTATGGTAGCAGCGGGAATTTTTCTTGTAGCTCGGCTTCTTCCTCTTTTCATTGTTATACCCTCCATAATGAATTTAATCTCGTTGATAGCAATAATAACAGTCTTATTAGGAGCTACTTTAGCTCTAGCTCAAAAAGACATTAAGAGGGGTTTAGCATATTCCACAATGTCACAATTGGGTTATATGATGTTAGCTCTTGGTATGGGATCGTATCGAAATGCTTTATTCCACTTGATAACCCATGCCTATTCTAAAGCATTATTATTTTTAGGATCAGGATCCATTATTCATTCAATGGAAAGGCTTGTTGGCCATTCACCCTATAAAAGTCAAAATATGGTTCTTATGGGAGGGTTAGGAAAACATATACCAATTACAAAAACGTCTTTTTTTTTAGGTACACTTTCTCTTTCTGGTATTCCACCCTTAGCCTGCTTTTGGTCTAAAGATGAAATTCTTAATGATAGTTGGTTGTATTCAGCCACTTTTGCACTAATAGCTTGGTCTACCGCGGGATTAACCGCATTTTATATGTTTCGGATCTATTTTATTACTTTTGAGGGACATTTAAATGTTCATTTTCAAAATTACAGCGGTAAACAAAAAATACCCTTCTATTCAATATCTTTGTGGGGAAAGGGAATTTCAAAAAGAATTTGCAAAAATTTTAGTTTATTAACTAGTGAAAGTTCCTCAAAAGGGACATATCAGATTGATGAT